ATTTGGCAATAACGAAACGATTACTAGTAATCCAGGCTGCCCTCACTAAAGTGCATATCCATAGGGGTATCAATATATCACACTCGCTGCTCTGTTACAACACGCCAATTCTAATCTAAATAAATTGAAAGGGTTAGAATGAAATCATAAAAATATATATACTGTATACTTTATTATGGTATTTACTTGGGATTGTAGTTCAATTGGTCAGAGCACCGCCCTGTCAAGGCGGAAGCTGCGGGTTCGAGCCCCGTCAGTCCCGACGAATCCAAATCCAATAAAAAAATATATCAATTCATCTCTCTATTTTTTGTGAAAAGAAGTAGAAGTACAAATAGCAGAATTTAATTCCCAACGGCAATCCCTCTTCTTTTCTTTTTCGTTTAACATTTATCATCAAACAAATGGGGTAATTTCCATTTCTTCGACTAGTACCGATTCGATTGATGGGAGAGAGACATATGTGGATTAGTACAATTATTGTTAGCATCAGATTCAGGATTCCACAGGATACCGTACTGGGCCTGGCTTTTTCTTTTTCGATTACTCCCGATCTGTGGAATGTGGAATAGAGTACTGTATGTTTCCCGGGAGTACATACATAAATGGAATTTGTACGATATAAAATTAATTTAACATAGTTATAGTTACTGTGATAGATTTAATCTTTAAAAGAAAAGCGTATCCTTTTCTGGCCCTATTTTGTGTAACCTCAATTTATAATTTCACTAATTTGAAATAATCTATCTCATTCAAATTTCACATTGAGCTTTTGATATATGTGTCCCGTTACTAATCCAAGGAAAGAGGATATTAAAAAAATAAAGATCAAACAAGGATCGCTTTTTTATTAGCGAGGGAATGAAAATTTATTTTATAAGGGTTTTTTCCTTGAAAGAACAAAATTTATATATAAATATATATAATATATTGAATTTGATGGAATATTATATTTTTTTATACCGGAACTTGTACTCATCTTTATCATACTTCTTTTGTTTTCCAAGAAGATTAGATCATTAAAAAAACGAGTTTAGAACTTAACTCCTTCCTTTTTTTTTAATTTAGCTTCTATTGTTTGGTGGGGTTTGTTTAGAACCAATGGTAAGTGGAAAGGCGGTTAGATAATACTTCATCGGATGATTGTACAAAGAGGGCGGTAGGTTATAGAAAAGAAAGAATGGAAAAGAATGATAAATAAATAAAGGAATTATTGATTGGATTAGGAATAAAATTTGGAGTTCGGTATGGATAAAAGATCTTCCTATGTTATACTATTAAATTCTTGACGATGAGTCAATTTGATAGCTCAGATATTGTTATTCATGATATTGATCCGATTCGATATCATCGAGATGTAATTCATCCCATTGAATTTACAGGCGAAAGATTTATTATCTCTATGGGATTAACTCCCGAGTTATTTCGAATTAAAGAAAAATTAAACAAATGAGATTATGGAAGTAAATATTCTTGCATTTATTGCTACTGCACTGTTTATTCTAGTTCCTACCGCTTTTTTACTTATAATATACGTAAAAACAGTCAGCCAAGGTGATTAATTTGAATTAAACTTGACTTTTTAGTTCTTATCAATAATTGAAAGAAAAGGATTCAAAAATTGAAAGAAAAGGATTCAAATTTCGCGTCTTAAATGAAATGGGCAGACTAGAATCATCCGTATTCTATGAGATACGATAGTATGGTAGAAAGAAATATCTGAATCTTTCTACCATACTATCTAGTATTGTGTATTCTAGTATTGTGTATAAAGTTGTATTGTAATACAGGTTAATTTAATATAGATCAATCTACAATAGTATCGTCATATTCCTTTCCTATATATAGGGAAATCTATTACATATATATACATATAGAATATACATAGTGATAATGTATATAATGTCCCAATTCTATTTCTTTGCTTTATCTATTTGTATTTAATTTATGTTGATTTCAATTAATTTTAAATAATCGAAAGCGATTATAATTCCTAGATTTCTGATTATTTTCAATATGAATCCCGATCAAAAGAATCAATGACTTCGATTGAGCAGTTGACAAATGATCCACGGGAACTTCTTCGTAGTAGATTTTTAACGTTTGAACCATGATATGAAATGGGTTCAATAAAACAAGCACAACATAAATAAAATTTCTAAAATAATAAAACTAAAACAAACGGTAAGTGCGCATGACTCGCCCAAGACAATATTTTAGTATGTGCATTATCTCGTTGGACAACTACAATGTCTATGTTGTTTCCCATAGAAAATGTGTATCCACGTAATGTAATAACAGAATGGTTTTCTCTTTGATCTTTGAACAGTAAAGAGGTAAACAAAATAAAAAGTAAAAAAGGTTCCGTTCTTCCTCATGGTCCATATCCAACTTTGGTAAGAGTCAGTTCATCGAAATAGAAAATTTATGAAGAATTCAGCTGTAATAAATTTCCTACCTTTTGTATTCCTTTTACGTTTTTTTACTTTCGAAATACGAA